AGTTATTCCATATATTTTGATATTGAAAAGCAGATTTTTGAGATTGATAATGATCATTCTTTTCTGAGTGAAGTAGAAAGTTCTTTTTATAGTTATCGGAATTCTAGTTATCTGAATCATGTATCTAAGAGTGACGATCCCCATTATGATCGTTACATGTATGATACTAAATATAGTTGGAATAATCATATTAATAGTTGCATTGACAGTTATCTTCGTTCTCAAATCCATATTGATAGTTACATTTTAAGTGATAGTGATAATTACGGTGACAGCTACATTTATAGTTACATTTGTGGTGAAAGTGTAAATAGTAGTGAAAACAAGAATTCTGGTATAAGAACTAGCACGAATGGTAGTGATTTAACTAAAAGTTCTAATGATCTCGAGGTAACTCAAAAATACAGACATTTGTGGGTTCAATGCGAAAATTGTTATGGATTAAATTATAAGAAATTTTTTAAGTCAAAAATGCATATTTGTGAACAATGTGGATATCATTTGAAAATGAGTAGTTCAGATAGAATCGAACTTTCGATTGATCCAGGTACTTGGGATCCTCTGGATGAAGACATGGTCTCTCTAGATCCCATTGAATTTCATTCGGAGGAGGAACCTTATAAAGAGCGTATTGATTCTTATCAAAGAAAGACAGGATTAACTGAGGCTGTTCAAACAGGCACAGGTCAACTAAACGGTATTCCTATAGCAATTGGGGTTATGGATTTTCAGTTTATGGGGGGTAGTATGGGATCTGTAGTAGGCGAGAAAATCACCCGTTTGGTCGAGTATGCTACCAATAAATTTCTACCTCTTATTCTAGTATGTGCTTCCGGAGGAGCACGCATGCAAGAAGGAAGTTTGAGCTTGATGCAAATGGCTAAAATATCTTCTGCTTTATATGATTATCAATCAAATAAAAAGTTATTCTATGTATCAATCCTTACATCTCCTACTACTGGTGGGGTGACAGCTAGTTTTGGTATGTTGGGGGATATCATTATTGCCGAACCCAATGCCTACATTGCATTTGCGGGTAAAAGAGTAATTGAACAAACATTGAATAAGACAGTACCTGAAGGTTCACAAGCGGCTGAATATTTATTCCATAAGGGCTTATTCGATCCAATCGTACCACGTAATCTTTTAAAAGGCGTTCTGAATGAGTTATTTCAGCTCCACGCTTTCTTTCCTTTGAAAAAAAATGCAATCAAGTAGAGCTTTAAGTTCAATTATTTTAATTGTGGCGAACAAGCAGTTAGTTTATCAAAATAAAAATTAGAAGAAAATGCTTTATTTTTTTTTCGAGATCTTTTTTTGACCCATATTCCTGATTCTGATTACTAATCAGAAAGTTTCTATCAACAAGATATTGAAAGAGCGAATTCTTCTTTTCGCGACATTCGATTAGGCAAGGCAAATAAAAAGAATTTAATGTTCCCTTCTAACGTATGTATATATAATATAATTCAAATATAGATATATAGTCTTGCCTCTTTCTATATCTCCTAATAATTTTCATTATTACTAATAATCCCTGTTGGATCGTATTCTAACGAATCTTTCGGGAATTTTTAAGAAACTCTTTCTTTTTATTAAATAAAAATTTAGAAGACAAGAAAAAAATAATAAAAGAAGAATACTAAATAAAATAAATGGATTATCATACATATATTACATGTAGAAAAATCAAATGAATAAGTCCATTTATTTAGTTCTACATTCCTTGCACTTATTATATACTCAATTATTATATATACTCACTTATAGTATAATTATATACGAATTATAATTAATAACTAATTTTTAAATATATAATATAAGAATAACAGGTACAAATATTAAATCGAGGTACCCATTCTATGACAACTTTCAACTTACCCTCTATTTTTGTGCCTTTAGTAGGCCTAGTATTTCCGGCAATTGCAATGGCTTCTTTATCTCTTCATGTTCAAAGAAACAGGATTTTTTAAATCCGATGCGACCAAATCTCATCCATTTTTTTTTTCAAGACTTAGACATGGATCATAACATGGATATCTATTTAGTAGAATATCGTATAAGATGTGGCTTCCTCCGAACATAAATTAAATGAAAAAAGAGCTCTTATGCATGCGGAAACATGATATATTGTTAAAATTATTATAGCTATTTTGATTTAAATAGATCAGGATCGGCGGATGTCTGAAATGGAAAGTCAATGTATCTAAATGGATGTAGATATCTATAGGGGATCATATGAAGAGGATGCTAGTATTTTAGATCTAGCCAATTCGATGAATTACGCCTAAAGGTTCACATCAGAATAGTGCTAGTTGATGAGAGTTACTTCGGAAACAAAAAGAGTAAAGTCAAATTGATTTGGGTTATTCTCTCAATTCCAATAAAATGCAACTGGATCTAGTATGAGTTGGCGATCAGAACATATATGGATAGAACTTATAACGGGGTCTCGAAAAATAAGTAATTTCTGCTGGGCCTTTATTCTTTTTTTAGGTTCATTAGGATTCTTATTGGTTGGAACTTCCAGTTATCTTGGTAGGAATTTGATATCTTTATTTCCGTCTCAGCAAATAATTTTTTTTCCACAAGGAATCGTGATGTCTTTCTATGGAATCGCAGGTCTCTTTATTAGCTCCTATTTGTGGTGCACAATTTCGTGGAATGTAGGTAGTGGTTATGATAGATTCGATAGAAAAGAAGGAGTTGTGTGTATTTTTCGTTGGGGATTTCCTGGAAAAAATCGTCGCATCTTCCTTCGATTCCTTATGAAAGATATTCAGTCCATCAGAATAGAAGTTAAAGAGGGTATTTCTGCCCGTCGTGTCCTTTATATGGACATCAGAGGCCAGGGGGCCATTCCCTTGACTCGTACTGATGAGAATTTGACTCCACGAGAAATTGAACAAAAAGCTGCCGAATTGGCCTATTTCTTGCGTGTACCAATTGAAGTATTTTGAAATGAACTGAAAATTCTTTCTCATCAGGAGGTAAAAATAAAAAAAAACTTTTTTTGTTCGCAAAAATGGTCTTTTCTTTTATATGTATTATGGAAATTCGTTCAACTCAATTCAGTAAGAAAACAAGTAACAAATCAAAATAATTAATAGATTCATCTCATATATCAAAACATTAAATTTTGGGATAAAGAATTTATCTTTTTTTTTTGAATTGATACATTAGATACAGATAGATCATTTTTTGTGAATTATCTCTCTTTTCTTTTGTCAACCGACCTTTCTTTTTCTACTTATCTTTTCTTTTGGGCTTCGTAATGAAATAACCAAAAGATTGGATCTCTTAATTTTTTATTATTTCTTCATTCGAATTCGAAGAAGTGGACTCTTATTCTCTTTCTATATTCTTTCTAGATTCAAGGACTAACCAATACAATAAATCACAAATAAAAAACAGGGAATAGATTCATAGGCTCGATACCTTGTAATAGAAGTAATAGAACTCATGCTTGATAGAAATATTAGATCGCATAGAGTCGACAAATGAGGTGGGTTCATTAAGAATTCACAGATGAAAACAAAAATGGCAAAAAAAAAAGCATTCACTCCCCTTCTATATCTTGCATCTATAGTATTTTTGCCCTGGTGGATCTCTCTCTTATTTAATAAAAGTCTGGAATCCTGGGTTACAAATTGGTGGAATACTAGGCAATCTGAAACTTTTTTGAATGATATTCAAGAAAAGAGTATTCTCGAAAAATTCATAGAATTAGAGGAACTCTTCCTGTTGAACGAAATGATAAAGGAATATCCAGAGACACATCTACAAAAGCTTAGTCTAGGAATCCACAAAGAAACGATCCAATTGATCAAGATGCACAATGAGGATCGTATCCATACGATTTTACACTTCTCGACAAATCTAATCTGTTTCGTTATTCTAAGTGGTTATTCTATTCTGGTTAATGAAGAACTTGTTATTCTTAACTCTTGGGTTCAGGAATTCTTATATAACTTAAGCGACACAATAAAAGCTTTTTCTATTCTTTTATTAACTGATTTGTGTATCGGATTCCATTCGCCCCATGGTTGGGAACTAATGCTTGGCTCTGTCTACAAAGATTTTGGATTTGCTCATAATGATCAAATTATATCCGGTCTTGTTTCCACTTTTCCAGTCATTCTAGATACAATTTTAAAATATTGGATCTTCCGTTATTTAAATCGTGTATCTCCGTCACTTGTAGTGATTTATCATTCAATGAATGACTGAAAAATGATCCACTGATATTAATCCAATTATAATCTTTGTCACTTTGTACATAAACAAAGCGTTCAAAATCATTTATATTTATCCAGAGGATTTCTCCTATATTCCAGTAAACTTATTTCAGTACATAGCAGAATCGTGGATAGGGAACTATACTAGCAACCTACCTAATTTATTGTAGAAATTTTTGGCTCAATGATTGGACCATGCAAACTAGAAATACCTTTTCTTGGACAAAGGAACAGATTACTCGATCCATTTCCGTATCGCTCATGATATATATAATCACTCGGACATACATTTCAAATGCATATCCCATTTTTGCACAACAGGGTTATGAAAATCCACGAGAAGCGACTGGACGTATTGTATGTGCCAATTGCCATTTAGCTAGTAAGCCCGTGGATATTGAGGTTCCACAAACGGTACTTCCTGATACTGTATTTGAAGCAGTTGTTCGAATTCCTTATGATATGCAACTGAAACAAGTTCTTGCTAATGGTAAAAAGGGAGGTTTGAATGTGGGGGCTGTCCTTATTTTACCCGAGGGGTTTGAATTAGCCCCCCCCGATCGTATTTCTCCCGAGATGAAAGAAAAGATAGGCAATCTGTCTTTTCAGAGCTATCGCCCCCCCAAAAAAAATATTCTTGTGATAGGTCCTGTTCCTGGTCAGAAATATAGTGAAATAACCTTTCCTATTCTTTCTCCCGACCCCGCTAGTAAGAAAGATGTTCACTTTTTAAAATATCCCATATATGTAGGCGGGAACAGG